TGCTATCACAAGAGTTGAAAAACCTTATGGACAACCTAATATTCTTGCAGAATATATAGCTTTACAATTAAAAAATAGAGTTTCGTTTCGAAAAGCAATGAAAAAAGCTATTGAATTAACTGAACAAACAGATACAAAAGGAATTCAAGTGCAAATAGCAGGCCGTATCGACGGAAAAGAAATTGCACGTGTTGAATGGATCAGAGAGGGTAGAGTTCCCCTACAAACAATTCGCGCTAAAATTGATCATTGTTCCTATACAATTCGAACTATTTATGGAGTATTAGGTATAAAAATTTGGATATTTGTAGACGAGGAATAATCAACCTTGTCTTCCCATTCTGTCCAGTGATAAAACAAAAAATGACAAACTCTTTCATTCTTTTTTCGTTAAAAATAAAAAAATGAACAATTCTAATTCTATAAGGTTAAATATAAATTCGATTGATCATTTGGTATAATTGCTATGCTTAGTGTGTGACTCGTTAGTTTTTTCTTTATAGTTTCAAGTTGGGATTCAAAAAAAAAAAAAAAACAAACTGACCCCTCCTATAAACTTTGTAATTATATAAAATAAACTAATAACCAACTTATTGCTTCGTATTGTCGAGATCCCAAGAAACAGTCACTATATGAATGAGTCGATCTATCATATGGTTGTAGCAACTGAAATTCTTTCAACAAAAAATAGATCTGATTATGGGTTGTAAAGCAAAAAAAAAAAAAATAAAGGGATGTGGATAAATGGAAGGATGATAGAAAGAAAGAACAAAAATATCAATGATATATGATTCCAATATGTATGGTCTATGAATCACGTCATAAAAGGCAGTGTGATAAAGCATCAATACTGATAATCAATACTGATAAGATAATTATAAATATAAGAATTTTAAAATGAAATAATTAAAAATAGAATAAAATAATAAAGAGCCTTCAGGTTAATAAAAACTGAGGAAATTGACTTGGGAACGAATTTTGTTGGAAGCTCCATTGCAAAGTTCGGACCTAACCATTAATGGAGAAGCTATGGGAACGACAGAACCTGTGACTGCATAGGCTTCTATTGAAAACGAATCCTAATAATTCATTGGGTGGGATGGCGGAACGGACCAAGAAAAAATTGATTTATTCTGAGAGGTTATGAATTGAACCTTCGAATGAAACAGGAAAGAGTAAATATTCGCCCGCGAAACCTCTATTTATTGGATTACAATCTTTTGTCGTAATTTGATAGAGGTAAAAAAAAAATAAGGAAAGGATTCGTCATGTTATAAAAATAAAAAAGAGAAACATTACATTATCTATAAAGATACATAAATGTACACACACGTCTAGCTGTATTGTATATCTTGTATCTACATCTTCCTTCTTATGTAAGAAATTAAATATCAATAAAAGCCATTACTTGGTGTATTATCTATTAATGTGTACCTATTAATGTGTATCTATAATATTATTTTATTGAATTTGAATCCTTTCATTCGCGAGGAGCTGGATGAGAAGAAACTCTCATGTCCGGTTCTGCAGTAGAGATGGAATTAAGAAACAACCATCGACTATAACCCCAAAAGAACCAGATTTCGTAAACAGCATAGAGGAAGAATGAAAGGAATATCTTGTCGAGGCAATCATATTTGTTTCGGCAGATACGCTCTTCAGGCACTTGAACCTGCTTGGATTACAGCTAGACAAATAGAAGCAGGGCGAAGAGCAATGACACGATATGCGCGTCGTGGTGGAAAAATATGGGTACGTATATTTCCCGACAAACCTGTTACAGTAAGACCCGCGGAAACACGTATGGGTTCGGGGAAGGGATCCCCTGAATATTGGGTATCCGTTGTTAAACGGGGTCGAATACTTTATGAAATGGGTGGAGTATCAGAAACTGTAGCTAGAGCAGCTATTGAGATAGCTGCGCGCAAAATGCCTATACGAACTCAATTTCTTATTTCAGGATAGAGATGTAGAACTAAAAAAAAAGGGGTATTGGGGATGAAAAAACAACCGCAGGTTTATTTATTTCTGGACGGACAATATTTCTTTTTTTTCTTTCATACTTTTGCATTGAAATAACAGATTGAAATAAAAATGATATGATTCAACCTCAGACCCTTTTGAATGTAGCGGATAACAGCGGAGCTCGAAAATTGATGTGTATTCGAATCATAGGAGCTGGTAATCACCGATATGCTCATATTGGTGATGTTATTGTTGCTGTAATCAAAGAAGCAGTTCCCAATATGCCTCTAGAAAGATCAGAAGTAATTAGAGCTGTAATTGTACGTACATGTAAAGAACTCAAACGTGAAAACGGTATGATAATACGATATGACGACAATGCTGCAGTTGTCATTGATCAAGAAGGAAATCCAAAAGGAACTCGAGTTTTTGGTGCGATCGCTCGAGAATTGAGACAGTTAAATTTTACTAAAATAGTTTCATTAGCTCCCGAAGTATTATAAATAGTAGTAGATGAGACTATGATATAGTATAGGGTATCTGAAATAGATCAAATAGATCAAATTAGTAGATTGTGTCTCACGTATATACTTTATAAAAAAAAAAAAAAAGAAAAAAAAGGAAACATGTTGATTATATCAAAATTAGGAGGAACCTATAATTCTAGTTCGTCATGGGTAGGGACACTATTGCCGATCTAATAACTTCTATAAGAAATGCTGACACGGATAAAAAAGGAAGGGTTCGAATAGCATCTACAAATATCACCGAAAACATTATTAAAATACTTCTACGAGAAGGTTTTATTGAAAACGTTCGGAAACATCAGGAGAGTAACAAATATTTCTTGGTTTCAACTCTGCGACATAGAAAAACCAGAAAAGGAATATATAAAACTAGAACCATTTTAAAGCGTATCAGCCGGCCCGGCTTACGAATTTATTCCAACTATCAACGAATTCCTAAGATTTTAGGTGGAATGGGAATTGTAATTCTTTCTACTTCTCGAGGTATAATAACAGATCGAGAAGCTCGACTAGAAAGAATTGGAGGAGAAATTTTGTGTTATATATGGTAATCTTCCACCTCTGGTATCCGAATTTGATCTCTAACTTCCTATTTGTAAAATAGAGAGGAAAAGTGAGTTATATAACTATTCCTCCATTAGTTGATACTTCAAGGAGGTTACCTGGAATGAAAGAACAAAAATTGATTCATGAGGGTTTAATTACTGAATCACTTCCCAACGGTATGTTCCGGGTCCGTTTAGATAATGAAGATCTAATTCTAGGATATGTTTCAGGGAGGATCCGCCGCAGTTTTATACGGATACTACCGGGAGATAGAGTAAAAATTGAAGTAAGTCGTTATGATTCAACCAGGGGACGTATAATTTATCGACTTCGCAACAAAGATTCGAATGATTAGGTTATTTTTTTAACCATGGGTATACAATTCGAAGTTCAAAAAAAATTCAAGAGACTTATTCTCTTCCAAGAAGTGGATTCAGAATTAAGGTAAGGAATAAAAAATATGAAAATAAGGGCTTCCGTTCGTAAAATTTGTGAAAAATGTCGACTGATTCGCAGGCGTGGACGAATTATAGTGATTTGTTCCAATCCGAAACATAAACAGAGACAAGGGTAATTCTTCTAAAAAAGAACTTTACTTTCAAAAAAAAAAATATATATATGTAAAAATAAGGTAAAGGATCTGTTTTAACATGAAATGGATATCTCCGTATCTTTTCTTTTTGTATATTTCTGACTCATAAATATGAGATGATAAAATATGACAAAAGCTATACCAAGAATTGGTTCACGTAGGAATGGGCGTATTGGTTCACGTAAGAATGGACGTAGAATACCAAAAGGCGTTATTCATGTTCAAGCGAGTTTCAACAATACCATTATAACTGTTACAGATGTACGAGGTCGGGTAGTTTCTTGGGCCTCCGCCGGTACTTCTGGATTCAAAGGCACAAGAAGAGGAACACCTTATGCTGCTCAAGCCACAGCGGTAAATGCTATTCGTACAGTGGTTGATCAGGGTATGCAACGAGCAGAAGTTATGATAAAGGGTCCTGGTCTCGGAAGAGATGCAGCATTACGAGCCATTCGTAGAAGTGGTATATTATTAAGCTTCGTACGTGATGTAACACCTATGCCACATAATGGATGTCGACCTCCTAAAAAAAGACGTGTGTAGAAATAAGAATTAAACCGATTTCAAGAGAAATAAATGATCAAATAATAATACTAGTATAGTATGGTTCGAGAGGAAGTAGCAGGATCCACTCGAACACTACAGTGGAAGTGTGTTGAATCAAGAGTAGACAGTAAGCGTCTTTATTATGGTCGTTTCATTCTGTCACCACTTATGAAAGGTCAAGCTGATACCATCGGTATTGCCATGCGAAGGGCCTTACTTGGAGAAATAGAAGGAACATGTATCACACGTGCAAAATCTAAGAAGGTGCCACATGAATATTCTACGATAGTAGGTATTGAGGAATCAGTACATGAAATCTTACAAAATTTGAAAGAAATTGTATTGAGAAGTAATCTCTATGGAGTTAGAGACGCGTCGATTTGCGTAAGGGGTCCTAGATACGTAACCGCTCAAGATATCATCTTACCACCTTCCGTAGAAATAGTTGACACGACACAACATATAGCTAACCTGACGGAACCAATTGATTTGTGTATTGGATTACAAATCAAGAGAGATCGCGGATATCGTATGGAACCCATAAATGACTCTCAAGATGGAAGTTACCCTATAGATGCTGTATTCATGCCTGTTCGAAATGCGAATCATAGTATTCATTCTTATGGGAATGGGAATGAAAAACAAGAGATACTTTTTCTAGAAATATGGACAAATGGAAGTTTAACTCCTAAGGAAGCACTTTATGAGGCTTCTCGTAATTTGATTGATTTATTTATTCCTTTTCTATATGCGGAGGAAGAGGACATTAATTTCGAAGAAAATAAAAACAGGTTTACTCTACCCTTTTTAACCTTTCAAGATAG